TTGGCACCGATCTAAGCTACAATCTCCTAAAAAAAAATCAACGAACAAAAAAGAACAACGACAACAAACAAAATTTTGTTTTTTAACAGTTTTGGGAATGGAAATTGAATTACCTTTTAGTTCTCCCCGAAAACGACTTTTCTTTTTTGAACCCATTTTTCAAGAATTAAAAAAAAAAATGAAAAAATGGAAAAAGAAGCGTTTTAAAATTCTGAAATTTTTTAAAGCAAGAACAAACTTGCTTTTTCTAAAAGAACTACTAAAACAATTCTCCAAAATAACGAATTTAAATAAAAAACGGATAAATAGAAAAATACCAATATACCTGTCGAAGGAAGCTAAAAAAGAAAAAAATTTGAGAATTAGTAATCAAATAATTGATGAATTGTCCATTTCTCTTCGATCTATTGATTGGACAAAGGATTCATTGAGAGAACAAAAAATGAAAGATCTGATTGATATAACAAACACATTAATAAATAAAACAGACACAATTATAAAAGAAAAAAAAAAAGAGTTTAGAATTTCAAAGAAAAATATTAGTCCTAACAAAATAAGTTCTAACCATAAAAGATTACAATCAGCCAACATAAAATGGAAAATTTTAAAAAAAAGAAATATTGAATTGATTCCTAAATTCCACCAGTTTATCAAAGTTTTGAATGAAAAGATATATATATATATCTTTTTAGGGATGATTAATATCCCCAGAATTAAGGCACAACTTTTGATTGAATCCATAAAAAAAAAAATCAAAAAAGACATTTCCAATAATGAAGAAAATCAAAAAATAATTGATAAAACAAATCAAAATATAACTCACTTTATTGAAACTATAAATAAATCTTTTTTTTATATTATTTATATTAATAATAAGAATACAAATCTTATTTTTGATTTATCATACTTGTCTCAAGCATATGTATTTTACAAATTATCACAAACCGAAGTTATTAACTTAGATAAGTTAAGATCCATCTTTCAATATCACGGAACATCTATTTTTCTTAAGAATGAAATAAAAGATTATTTTGTTGAAGTCCAAAGAATATTTCATTCGGAATCTAAACAAAAGAATTTAAAAAATCCTGGAATGAATCAATGGAAAAACTCGTTACAAGGTCATTATGAATACGATTTATATCCGATTAAATGGGCCAGATTAATACCAAAAAAATTTCGAAATAGAGTCAATGAAGGTCGTATGTTCAAAAATACGTCTTTAACTAAATGTGATTCCTATGAAAAAAATCGCTTAATTCAGTATAAAAAAAAAAATTATTTTGAAACATACTACACATTACCCAATCAAAAAGATAATTTTAAAAAAGATTCATATATTTATGGATTACCAGTACAAGTAAATAATAAGAAAAAACTATATTCTATTTACAATAACGATAAAAAAAAATTATTTGATATGCTAGAATGTATCCCTATCAATAATTATCTAGTAGAAGATAATATTATACCTATTAATAAAAATTCGGATAGAAGATTTTTTGATTGTGGAATTCTACATTTTTGTCTTAAAAAGAAGGCCTCAATATCGTCCTGGATCAATATTGAGGCGGGTACCAACAGTAATAAAAATACTAAACCTGGGGTTTATAATTATAAAATAATCGATAAAATTGATAAGAACGTTTTTTTTGATTGGATGGGAATGAATGAAGAAATAGTAAGTTGTTCCATATCGAATTTTGAACTTTGGTTCTTCCCAGAAATTGTAAAACTTTATAATGCATATAGGATTAACCCGTGGATCATACCAATTAAATTCATTTTTTATAATTGGAATGTAAATGATACTTTTAGTAAAACTCTCATTGGAAAGAAAAAAAAATATATTTTTATATCATCAAATGAACAAACTCTTGAATTTGAAAAAAAAAAAAATCAAGTCGAAAAAGAATCCGTGGCCCAAGAGGATCTTGACTCAATTATGTCAAACCAAGAAAAATATGTTCAAGAAGAGTATGCAGAATCAGATCTGAAAAAACGTAGAAATAAAAAGCACTACAATAAAAATACAGAAGTAGAACTTGATTTCTTACTAAAAAGATATTTGTGTTTTCAATTAAAATGGAATAATTCCTTAAATCAAAGAATGATCAATAACATAAACGTATATTGTCTCCTGCTTAGACTAATAAACCCAAGAGAAATTGCGATATCCTCTCTTCAAAGGGGAGAAATTCGTCTGGATATTCTTATAATTCAGAAGGATTTAACTCTTACAAAATTGATCAAAAAGGGAATATTGACTATCGAACCAGTTCGTCTATCGGTAAAAAAGGATGGACAATTTATTATGTATCAAACTATAGGTCTTTCATTAGTTCATAAGAATAAATTTCAAAGAAACCAAGAAAAAAGCTATGGGGATAAGAATAGTTTTGATGAACCCATTGCAATACATCAAAAAAGGACTGAAAATAGATATAAAAAAAATGATGATTTCCTTGTTCCTGAAAATATTTTATCCTCTAGAGTTTGTAGAGAGTTTAGAATTCTAAGTTGTTTCAATTCTAAGAATGAAAAAAATATCCATAGAAATAAAGCATTTTATAATCCAAATAGAGTGAAAAATCGTGTTCACGTTTTAGATAAAAGTAAACATCTTGATAGATATAATAATAAACTAATTAAATTAAAACTCTTTCTTTGGCCCAATTATCGATTAGAAGATTTAGCTTGTATGAATCGTTATTGGTTTGATACAAATAATGGCAGTCATTTTAGTATGGTAAGAATATATATGTATCTACAATTGCAAATTCGTTAATGCGACATTTTTACAATATGTGTACTATATTTAGTATCTGAAGAAAAAAAATAAGCATCTCCGTTATCTTACGTTTTGATACATAATATGACTTTAATTCAATGTAAATGTACAAATAAATCAATAAGAAAATTGGAGTTTCAGTCTAACTTTTTTTTGTATGTGTAAAAATATACCATCCTTTTTTTATATCCTAATTTATATCCTAATTCCATTTTCAAAAAGGGATTGAGTATTAATTAATAATGTATTTTATTTGACAAAAAATAAAAATAGAAATTTGTTGAAATACAAAACAAAATTGAAATCAGTGACAATGCTAATTGTATATTATTACTCATCAATAAATAAAATATATATATAATATCTAAAACTATAAGGAATTTTTTTTATGATAAAAAACACATTGATCTCCGTTATTTCGAAAGAAGAAAAAAGGGGGTCTGTTGAATTTCAAGTATTAAGTTTCACGAATAAGATACGAAGACTTACTTCACATTTGAAATTGCACAAAAAAGACTATTTATCTCAAAGAGGTCTACGTAAAATTCTGGGAAAACGCCAAGGGTTACTGTGTTATTTGTCAAAGAAAAATAGAATACATTATAAAGAATTAATTAAACAATTGGATATTCGGGAGTCAAAAACTCGTTAATTAAAAAAGTAATTTTGAATTATTTGATTTATTAGATATTGAATTTTGTTAGATATTCAATTTTAATCAACTTATTTGTGTTTTCGGCAATTCATGGAAAAATGAATCGAGGAAAAACTTATGACTGGACCAGCTACAAGAAAAGACCTCATGCTAGTCAATATGGGCCCCCACCACCCATCAATGCACGGTGTTCTTCGACTCATCGTCACTTTAGATGGTGAAGATGTTATTGACTGTGAACCCATATTGGGTTATTTACATAGAGGAATGGAAAAAATTGCGGAAAACCGAACAATTATACAATATCTACCTTATGTAACACGTTGGGATTATTTAGCTACTATGTTCACAGAAGCAATAACCATAAATGGACCAGAACAGTTGGTAAATATTCAAGTACCTAAAAGAGCCAGCTATATCAGAGTTATTATGTTGGAGTTAAGTCGTATAGCTTCTCATCTGTTATGGCTTGGCCCTTTTATGGCCGATATTGGCGCACAGACTCCTTTCTTCTATATTTTTAGAGAAAGAGAATTTGTCTATGATCTATTCGAAGCTGCCACCGGAATGAGAATGATGCATAATTTTTTTCGTATCGGGGGAGTCACAGCTGATCTACCTCATGGCTGGATAGATAAATGTTTGGATTTCTGCGATTATTTTTTGACAGAAGTTGTTGAATATCAAAAACTTATTACAAAAAATCCTATTTTTTTAGAACGAGTTGAGGGCGTAGGCATTATTGGTGGAGAAGAAGTAATAAATTGGGGTTTATCAGGACCAATGCTGCGAGCTTCAGGAATACAATGGGATCTTCGTAAAGTTGATCATTATGAGTGTTATGACGAATTTGATTGGGAAGTTCAATGGCAAAAAGAAGGAGATTCATTAGCTCGTTATTTAGTTAGACTTGGTGAAATGACGGAATCCATAAAAATTATTCAACAGGCTTTGGAAAAAATTCCAGGGGGACCTTATGAAAATTTAGAAAGCCGATGTTTTGATAGAGAAAGGTATCCGGAATGGAATGATTTTGAATATAGATTCATTAGTAAAAAACCTTCGCCTACTTTTGAGTTGCCGAAACAAGAACTTTATGTGAGAGTCGAAGCTCCAAAAGGGGAATTGGGCATTTTTCTGATAGGGGATCAGGGTAGTTTTCCTTGGAGATGGAAAATTCGACCACCAGGTTTTATCAATTTGCAAATTCTTCCTCAGTTAGTTAAAAGAATGAAATTGGCCGATATTATGACAATACTAGGTAGCATAGATATCATTATGGGAGAAGTTGACCGTTAAAATGATAATTAATACAACAAATGTACAAGATATCAATTCTTTTTCAAGATTGGAATCCTTAAAAGAGGTCTATGAAATTATATGGGTGCTTGTCCCTATTTTTACTCCTATATTCGGAATCACAATAGGTGTACTGGTAATTGTATGGTTAGAAAGAGAAATATCCGCAGGGATACAACAACGTATTGGACCTGAATATGCGGGCCCTTTGGGAGTTCTTCAAGCTTTAGCAGATGGTACAAAATTGCTTTTAAAAGAAAATCTTCTTCCATCTAGAGGGGATACTCATTTATTCAGTATCGGACCATCCATAGCAGTTATATCAATTCTACTAAGTTATTCAGTAATTCCTTTTGGTTATCGCCTTGTTTTAGCCGATCTCAATATTGGTGTTTTTTTATGGATTGCCATTTCAAGTATTGCTCCTATTGGACTTCTTATCTCAGGATATGGTTCAAATAATAAATATTCTTTTTTAGGTGGTCTACGAGCTGCTGCTCAATCAATTAGTTATGAAATACCATTAACTCTATGTGTATTATCAATATCTCTACGTGCGAGTCGTTAAGACATAAACTTCTCCTATTTTTTAAGAGTTAAAATGAATTGAATAGTTTTCTATTCATTATTTATATTAATGAACTAAAGAACTAAATTAGATAGTTATATGAGTGAAATAAAACAGCTTATAGAAAAAAGAATTCGCAGTAAAAACATTGAGTCTCATTTTCTAGGTATAAGAGTTAAGCGGAAATAAACATAATAAAAAGAGAACTTTTATCCCAAGATTGGTTAATTAATTATCCCGTCTTGACGCGGACTCAAAAAAAAAAGATCAACCCTAGTGAATTTTCACTATTATTTGTATGTACTAGTATACATCTATTACCATAATACGCGCGATTGAACAAAAATGAGTGGATGGTTAGAAACACCAAAATATGCAAAGGATTAGTAATAGAGATTTTCAAAATTATCCAAAATAAGAGAAGATAAACATTTTTTCAAAATGGATAATAAAAAAAGAATACTAATTGGGGCTTTAAATTCGTAGAAATGATTAGGCAGTACTCCCCACGATTCCGATCCAGAATACGCTTCTATCTACCCATTAACTAAATGACTATCCAAAACGAAATAATCCCTTATTTCATAAGTTCCCCCCTTTTTTTCTGAGAAACAAGAATAGGAACAAAAAAAAAAATAGAAAGAATACAAGTACAAAAAAAGATATCTTTTTTTTTTCTTTCTTATCTCCATGCTATTCCAATATTCATTTTCTTTGCCATATCCATATTCATAAAGGTAAAATTCGTGTCAGAATTGACGAACTACTGGAATGGTTGTTTCGTTTTCGTAATTAAAACCGCTGGATTATTTGTATTTCTAAAAAAAGTATTTTAGTGAAGAATTAAGTTATTACTCAACGAAGAAAAATTTAAATTTTTAACGAGGATGAGATCAATTCAGAAGTTATTTTTTTTTTATTTATTATTTTCTTTTTTATTCAAATAAAACTAAAACAGACAGAATTCCATTGATTTAATTTTGGAATACACGATAGATAGATTTGGATACTATACTATCCGACAAAACATACATATCAAGATAAATAATATCGACCAACTCCTTAAATTTATTTATATCTTTTGAGGAGCCGTATGAAGTGAAAATCTCACGTACGGTTCTGTAATAGCGATGAGAACAGTAATGTTATTGCCGACTATAATTATCTAACAGTTCAAGTACAGTTGATATAGTTGAAGCTCAATCAAAATATGGTTTTTGGGGGTGGAATTTGTGGCGTCAACCTATAGGGTTTATGATTTTTTTAATTTCTTCCTTAGCAGAATGTGAAAGATTACCTTTTGATTTACCAGAAGCAGAGGAAGAATTAGTAGCGGGTTATCAAACGGAATATTCGGGTATAAAATTTGGTTTATTTTACGTTGCTTCCTATTTAAATCTATTAGTTTCTTCATTATTAGTAACAGTTCTTTATTTGGGCGGTTGGGATATATCTATTCCGTACATATTAAATTCTTCACTTTTTGAAATAAATAAAGCAAGTGGACTCTTTGTAATGACAATTGGTATCTTTATTACATTAGTTAAAACTTATTTGTTCTTGTTCATTTCTATAACAACAAGATGGACTTTACCCAGACTAAGAATGGATCAATTATTAAATCTTGGATGGAAATTTCTTTTACCTATTTCTCTCGGTAATTTATTATTAACAACTTCTTTCGAACTCTTTTCACTATAAAGGAATACAATGTTTTATATTCATGACTTATCTCAACCAAGAGAAAGAAACAAACATCAAATTATTCATAGATATTACAATATGTTCCCTATGATAACTGGGTTCATGAATTATGGTCAACAAACAGTACGAGCTGCAAGATACATTGGTCAAAGTTTCATGATTACTTTATCCCACGCAAATCGTTTGCCTGTAACTATTCAATATCCTTACGAAAAATTAATCACATCCGAGCGTTTCCGCGGTCGAATACATTTTGAATTTGATAAATGTATTTCTTGTGAAGTATGTGTTCGTGTATGTCCTATAGATCTACCCGTTGTTGATTGGAAATTGGAAACTTATATTCGAAAGAAACAATTGCTTAATTACAGTATTGATTTCGGAATCTGTATATTTTGTGGTAACTGCGTTGAATATTGTCCAACAAATTGTTTATCCATGACAGAAGAATATGAACTTTCTACTTATGATCGTCATCAATTGAATTATAATCAAATTGCTTTGGGTCGTTTACCAATGTCAGTAGTTGACGATTCTACAATTCGAATAATTTCCAATTCTCCTAAAATTCCAATAAAAAAGAAGTAAATCCCTTGATTAAATGGTAATTGGAAATTACTAAATTTCTGTTTTAATCGAAAGGAATGAGGTTTCTTTCGTGGTGTTTGTTTGGTCACTAACAAAAAATCCAAATTTTTGATTAATCAGAATTACAGCTTTTTTTGGATTGAAAATATATTAATAATTGAAAAAAAAAAAGAGATTAATAATATCTGGAATTATTTCAAAATACATAATTTCGAAATACTATTTTTCATATAAAAAATGAAGTGAATCCAATAAAAGTACATAGATTAATTCACAACCTTTCAGATTAAATTACGAATTGATCAACAATTTTTTTTCCTGGTCGAGTCAATAAGTTCATGAAAAAAATTTCTATTTATTTATTATTGTACATATAATGGATTTGCCTGGACCGATACATGATTTTCTTTTAGTCTTGTTGGGATCAGGTCTTATATTAGGAAGTATGGGTGTCGTATTACTTACCAACTCAATTTATGCTGCTTTTTCATTGGGACTAGTTCTTGTTTGTATATCTTTTTTTTATATTTTATCAAACTCCCATTTTGTAGCTGCTGCGCAACTCCTTATTTATGTGGGAGCTATAAATGTTTTAATCATATTTGCTGTGATGTTTATGAAGGGTTCAGAATATTCCAAAGATTTGAATCTTTGGACCATTGGAAGTGGAGTTACTTTGCTGGTTTGTACAAGTATTTTTGTTTCACTAATGAATACTATTCTAGATACGTCATGGTATGGGATTATTTGGACTACAAGATCAAATCAGATTCTAGAGCAAGATTTGATAAGTACTAGTCAACAAATTGGAATTCATTTATCAACAGATTTTTTTCTTCCATTTGAACTCATTTCAATAATTCTTTTAGCTGCTTTGGTAGGTGCAATTGCCGTGGCTCGCCAGTAATTAATCTTTAGAACTAGCAACTACAATCTAAATACTAAATAAAACTTTGTTCTAGGTTATCACACCCATACCCTTTACTTTAACTTTAATTAAGTATATTTTTGAAAATTGTTTCTATCAAAATTCTTTTTTTTTTATTCGATCTATTACCAATAGATTTCCCTTGTTCTGTACTTTTTGTAGTCAATCTAATTGAATTTTAAAAATTGTTACTTATTACTTATATTGAAATGAATCGAAATTGATAAGGAGTTGGTCAATGATGCTCGAACATGTACTTGTTGTAAGTGCCTATTTATTTTGTATTGGTATCTATGGATTGATCACAAGCCGAAATATGGTTAGAGCCCTTATGTGTCTTGAACTAATCCTGAATGCAGTTAATATCAATTTGGTAACATTTTCTGATTTTTTTGATAGTCGTCAATTAAAAGGTAATATTTTCGCCATTTTTGGTATAGCTATTGCAGCCGCTGAAGCAGCTATTGGACCAGCTATTGTTTCGTCAATTTATCGTAACAGAAAATCAACTCGTATTAATCAATCGAATTTGTTAAATAAGTAGTCTTCATTAGATAAATGATGATATTCATCAAGTTGAATTATCTGTTTATCCGTAGAATAGTAGGATACATAATGTATGACGAAAACGTAAGAAATTAAAGTATCTTGGCCCTATCGCATGATTCAATCTCATAGTAAGTTTAGATTTTTTAGATAAATTATAATAAATTATTGATTCATCTGGTATCTAAATAATGATTAATTTAAAGCTTTATTACTAGATTGAAAATTGATGATGTTCAAAAATTTATAGATCAAAATGTCACATTCAGTAAAGATTTATGATACATGTATAGGGTGTACTCAATGTGTCCGAGCTTGCCCCACAGATGTATTAGAAATGATACCTTGGGATGGATGTAAAGCTAAGCAAATTGCTTCTGCTCCAAGAACAGAAGACTGTGTTGGTTGTAAGAGATGTGAATCCGCTTGTCCAACGGATTTCTTGAGTGTTCGAGTTTATTTATGGCATGAAACAACTCGAAGCATGGGTCTAGCTTATTGATACATCCGAGAAAACCATACTTGAATACATTTGATTTTTTTTTACTGACAACAACTCGTGCTCGAAAATATATATATTTTCGAGCACGAGTTGTTCTAGTCCAAGTGTATCTTGTTTTTACTACGAATTATTTTCCTTGGTTAACAATAGTTGTAGTTTTGCCAATATTTTTTGGTTCCCTACTTTTCTTTTTCCCTCATAAAGGAAATAAGGTCATTAGGTGGTATACTTTATGTATATGTTTTTTAGAACTCCTTATGATAACCTATACATTTTGTTATCATTTTGAATTGGACGATCCATTAATTCAATTGACAGAGGATTATAAATGGATCCATTTTTTGAATTTTTACTGGAGATTGGGAATAGATGGTCTTTCTATAGGACCTATTTTACTGACGGGGTTTATCACCACTTTAGCTACTTTAGCGGCTTGGCCAGTTACGCGGAATTCTCGATTATTCCATTTCCTAATGTTAACTATGTATAGCGGTCAAATCGGATCATTTTCTTCTCGAGATCTTTTACTTTTTTTTCTCATGTGGGAATTCGAATTAATTCCTGTTTATTTACTTCTATCGATGTGGGGAGGAAAGAAACGTTTGTATTCAGCTACAAAATTTATTTTGTACACTGCAGGGAGTTCCATTTTTTTGTTAATGGGAGTTCTGGGTATTGGTTTATATGGTTCTAATGAACCAACATTCAATTTTGAAACATCAGCTAATCAATCGTATCCTGTCGCACTGGAAATAATATTTTATATTGGATTTCTTATTGTTTTTGCTGTCAAATCACCGATTATACCCTTACATACATGGTTACCAGACACACATGGAGAGGCACATTACAGTACTTGTATGCTTCTAGCCGGAATCTTATTAAAAATGGGAGCATATGGATTAGTTCGGATCAATATGGAATTATTACCCTACGCTCATTCTATATTTTCTCCCTGGTTGATCATAGTAGGGATAATTCAAATAATCTATGCAGCTTCAACATCTCCTGGTCAACGTAATTTAAAAAAAAGAATAGCTTATTCTTCCGTATCTCATATGGGTTTCATAATTATAGGAATTGGATCTATAAGCGATGCGGGACTCAATGGATCTATTTTACAAATAATTTCTCATGGATTTATTGGTACTGGGCTTTTTTTCTTAGCGGGAACAGGTTATGATAGAATACGCCTTGTTTATCTTGACGATATGGGAGGAATGGCTATACCAATTCCTAAAATATTTACGACTTTCAGTATTTTATCGATGGCTTCCCTTGCATTACCGGGAATGAGTGGTTTTGTTGCAGAACTAATAGTCTTTTTTGGAATTATTACCAGCCAAAAATATCTTTTAATGACAAAAATATTAATTCTTTTTGTAATGGCAATTGGAATGATATTAACTCCTATTTATTTATTATCCATGTTACGCCAGATGTTCTATGGATACAAACTTTTTAATGTTCAAAATTTTTCTTTTTTTGATTCAGGACCGCGAGAGTTGTTTGTTTCGATCTCTATCCTTTTACCAATAATAGGTATTGGTATTTATCCAGATTTTGTTTTATCACTATCAGTTGATAAAGTTGAAGCTATTTTAGCTAATTATTTTTATAGATAATTTTCTTTCATAAATATAAAAATAAATAAATAAACCAGCAATACAATATTGGAATAATAATGATTTAAAAAAGAATTTGTTGTAGAAAATAAGTGAAAAAAAAAAAAAAAATGAATTGGACTTGCAACCATATACATTTGGATTTTCTGAGAACCATTTGAATCACTACATTACTTGATTCAAATGGTTCGCTTTCTCCATGATTTACACGAATTTTTCTTATATATATACTGTTCTATGTTTAGATTCGTTAGGTCCTTTCTTCAATTCAATTAGATGTTTAATGTAAATGAACCATAACTATGTAGCCCTATCCCTAATAAATTGACCCCAAAATAGCATATCCAAATTATAAGAAAACCCATAGAGGCCACAATTGCAGAATTTACACTTTCAAAATTTTTATTTGTTTTAATATGTAAATAAATTGCGAATATGGTCCAAGTAATAAATGCCCACGTTTCCTTTGGATCCCAATTCCAATATGATCCCCATGCCTCATTAGCCCATACTGCTCCTGAAAGAATACCTATGCTTAAAAAGATAAACCCTATACTAATAGTACGATAACTCCAATGATCTAATTGATGAATCAATTGAGACTTGTAATAATTATTAGAATAAAATAAATAAGTGTTTTTTAAAACATTGTTTCCGTCGTTCATGTATTGGATCTCACTCAAGGAAAATGACTTTTTTAAAAAATGACTGTTTTTACCAAAAATTCTTATGACTTTTTGAAATGTAATGACTACAAGAGCTAATGAAAATAATGATCCACATAAAAGAGATGCATAACCCAATACCATCATACTTACATGCATCATTAACCAATGAGATTGAAGAGCCGGGACTAATATTTCGGATTGATGCATGTAAGTTAAAAATATTGAAGTAGAAAAACCTTGGGTAAAAATAGTACTTGGCATGGTTATTGAACTTAAACTTAAATAGTTTTTCTTTTTTTTGAAATATGTAACCATATGAATAATAGAAAAAATCCATGAAAGAAATAGTAATGATTCAGATAAATCACTTAATGGTAAATGTCTCAAATAAATCCAACGACTAACTAATAATCCAGTTATAAAAAAAAAAGTAGTTATCATTCCTTTTTCTGCGGAAGCATATAGTCCTACAATTTCATCAACTAATAAGGTTATCAAAAGAATTGTAATTACAATTGAAACGACTGAAAGGGATATATGAGTTAATATATGTTCTACAGTTGAAAATATCATAAAAAAAAAAAAGGGGGGGGAGATCTATCAATTATAAGAATAGAAATCGGGAACTTAATTCATTATATTATAATCCTTATTTTTTTATAATACCGTATTCTTTTATAATATTTTGAATTTGTAATATAAAGTGTCATGCCGCTACTCGGATTCGAACCGAGATGCTCTAGCACTGCTTCCTAAGAGCAGCGTGTCTACCGATTTCACCATAGCGGCTTTCTCGAAATCATAATAACTTATTTTGATTCAATCGTCGAGTTAGCATTATGTCTAAGTATTACACTCAAAAAATTGATTGAAATATTTGTATAGCTTTGTATTAATTGTTAAAGTTATTATTGTGTAAAGAATTTCTCTTACGATTTAGAAAACTTATTTAATTAGGTATTGTTCAGTATTGGGGAAATAGATTATATAATCTAACAAACATCTAATAATATATTTAAATATAATAATAAAGTTATTATTTCTATCAAAATTTCCATTGTACAAAAATTCAATAAATCTTTTCTAAATTTATAGATATTTTTATTAATATTCTAGTCTCCACATGGAATCCTTTTTTTATCACTTCAAATTAGTATAGGATTCCTTATATAAAAAATCCACCTAAACCTAAAGAAGATAAAAAAAAGATTAAGATAAGAAGAAAGAAACTTTTCGAATTGGGTTAAAAGGAGTAGGGGTAGAGATATATTATATATGGTAATATAAATTTAGGGAGATAATAGTTTAAGACAATTCAAAAAAAAAAAGTTTTCAATTTTATCAACTAATTTCATAATTTTAAGAACTTATTTATTTTGAATAAAAAATTTATTAGTAGATTTTCTATATTTATATTTATAGAATAAAATTTATAATCAAATAAAAATGAAGAAAAAACTTTTTGTTTAGGGTCGATGGGGATTCTTATTTTCCCCATCCCAAAAATGAAAGAACAAACATGCTAAAACGAAAATTAAAGGTAAAACCTTGTTTATTCTTTTTTCTTTGAACTTTCTTTCTTAAGTTAAGTTTTTTCTTTTTCAAAAAGTATCAGTTTTTTTTTTTAGAATTTAGTAAACAAACTTCTTTTTAGTTTACATATCCTAAAAAAAAAGAATTAAATATAGATCCCATTAGGAAATAATAATCATTTAAAAATGAATTCTTTTTAATTTAACTAGTCTCTTTTTTGATTTAAAAGGGTTCAGATTATTAGAATGTTTCTTTTTTTATTTATTTGATTTGTCGCACAAAAAAACTTTTTGAATTCCCTGTAGAAAGAGATTTTGCTAATGAAAAAGCTTTCAACGCTGCCCAATACCCTTTGCTTTTCCAAATATTTTTACGAATCCGTTTTTTTGATATAGAAGTGCGTTTTTTTGGAACTGCCATTTTAAAATTAAAATAAGTTATTCATTTCTATAGTTGGATGTGAAAGACATATTTTGCTAAAAAAAAAATGATTCGTTACTATACTATTTATTATTTATTATATATTTGTTCTTTTCATTCGATTCCTTTCATAATCTAAGGATTCTATGAAAATCCATTAAAATATATTATGAGAAACAAACATAAAAGAAATACAAAAAGTATAATAATAATATAGTATTATTGCAAAAAAGAATACAACAAGAAAAGAGTCTATTCAGGTCTGGTCTGGCATTGTCTATTTTCGCCGTCTTCCGTTTATATATGAATGGAATATACATGTCATAAAATAGATCAAAATTTTTAAAACTCAACTTTTAGTAAATCCTTTTATAATTTATTTATGTCAAAGGATTAGTATGTATAATTTTTTTTTTAATTGAAAAAAATCCATTCAGTTCAAAAGAGAATTGGTTAATGATTTTTAATAAACGAACTCAAAAAAAAAGAGTTCTTATTTTTTTTGGTTTGGGCAATTCATACAAATTTTTTTTTGGTATAATTATTTGTCCTTCCTCTATAAACCTTGTTCTGTGAATAAAAAGTTTTGTAATGCGTAAAAAATAATAATGCAAATTTTTAATTTTCTATATCGTCAGAACAAAAAAAGAAATAGAAGTTTTTACTAAAAATTTCATTTTAGTATATTATGGGAACAATTTTTAGTTCTTGATTGGAAATATTTGAAGTATTTTAAAAAATTCAGAATAATTAAGAATAGAAAATTCTATTTAACTTTTACATATTTTAATTTGTTATTAACTGACCCTTTTCAAAAGAAAAAAAAAAGTTCGTGAATCAGAAATAATAAATTAGTAAATAGTAACAAAATCTTTTTTTATGGAATATACATATCAATATTCATGGATCATACCTTTTATTTCACTTCCAGTTCTTATGTTACTAGCAGGGGGACTCTTGCTTTTTCCAACGTCAACAAAAAAACTTCGCCGTATATGGTCTTTTACTGGTGTTCTCTTTTTAATTATAGTGATGATTTTTTCATTTTATTTGTTTATTCATCAAATAAGTAACAGTTATATTTATCAATATGTATGGTCTTGGACTATCAATAATGATTTTTCTTTAGAGTTTGGCTACTTGATCGATCCACTTACTTCTATTATGTCATTA